AATTGTGGCCGATCGGGAGAATTGATGACTGCATCTTTGATGCACTCCTAGTACATCATCTGAGAATTCTTAATTGGCTAATTGGAAATAGCCCTCGGGCTTTTTACAAGGGATTATCCCGGATCTACGTCAGGTATTGACGGTGATTCTCAAATATCGCAGAACAGAATGTGATACGATGAGATAGAATGCAATAGAAACAAAGACAGGGAACGGGTTACCTACTCCTAACGCTCAAAACGAGCCCTTTCATTCAATTCTTTATTTTTGAATAAAAAAATGAATCAAATCTCCCCAAGTAGGATTCGAACCTACGACCAATCAGTTAACAGCCGACCGCTCTACCACTGAGCTACTGAGGAACAACGGGTGATTCGATCCCATAAAGTTCAACTACCGTTCTCAACCCACGAACAATATGAGTCCGAAGCTTCCTTCGTAACTCCCGAACTTCTTCGTAGTGACTCCGTTCCATGACTCATTTCATAGGGAATCTCAAAGCGGCTCTATTTCATTATATTATATCTATATCCCAATATATCCCAATTCCATTCATTTAATATCTCTTTGGTATCATTGACATAAGGGATGTCATTTATGGTTATGGTCTTTTTCTTTCTCTCTATTTAGAGTCTATTCCATATAGAGTCTATATGGAAGTGAAAAAATCATCATATAATAATCGAGAAGTTGCAACACAAAAGAAAGGGAGGAGATTTGTGATGATTTTGAAATTTTTTCTATTAGGTAATCCATTATCCTTATGCATGAAAATACTAAATTCCGTTGTTATAGTTGGACTCTATTATGGATTTATGACCACGTTCTCCATAGGGCCCTCTTATCTCTTCCTTCTTCGAGCTTGGGTTATGGAAGAAGGAACCGAAAAGCAGATATCAGCAACAACCGGTTTTATTATGGGACAGCTTATGATTTTTATATCAATCTATTATGCGCCTCTGCATTTAGCATTGGGTAAACCTCATACAATGACTGTCCTAGTTCTACCATATCTTTTGTTTCATTTCTTCTGGAACAATAACAAGAACTTTTTGGATTATAGATCTACTACTAGAAATTCAATACGTAATTTCAACATTCAATGTATATTCCTGAATAATTTGATTTTTCAATTATTCAACCATTTCATTTTACCAAGTTCAACACTAGCCAGATTAGTCAACATTTCTATGTTTCGATGCAACAACAAGATTTTATTTGTAACAAGTAATTTTATTGGTTGGTTAATTGGTCACATTTTTTTGATTAAGTGCGTTGGATTAGTATTATTCTGGATACGGCAAAATAATTACATTCAATCTAATAAGTACCTTCTTTCAGAATTGAGAAATTCTCTGGCTCGAATCTTTAGTATTCTCTTATTTATTACTTGTGTATACTATTTAGGCAGAATGCCTTTACCTATTATTACTAAAAAACTGAAGGAAACCTCAGAAACAGAGGAAATCGAGGAAAATGAGGAAGAAAGCGACATAGAAATAACTTCGGAACCAAAAGAAACTAAACAGGACGAAGAGGGATTCACCGAAGAAAACCTTTATTTTGGTTCCGAAGAAAAAGAAGATTTTTACAAAATAAATGAAACGAACAAAATCCCAGTGAATGGAAAAGAAACAACAAAGGATGAATTCTACTTTAAAGAGACATACTATAAGGATAGCCCAGTTTACGAAGACTCTTATCTTGATAGGTATCAAGAAGAAGAACTTTGGGAATTAGAAAGTAAAGAAGATCAAAATCTTTTTTGGTTTGAAAAACCGCTTGTCACTTTTCTTTTCGACTGTAAACGATGGAATCGTCCATTTCGATATATAAAAAATGATCGATTTGAAAATCCTGTACGAAATGAAATGTCACAATATTTTTTTTATACATGTCCAAGTGATGGAAAACAAAGAATATCTTTTACATATCCACCGAGTTTAGCCACTTTTTCAGAAATGATAGAACGAAAGATATCTTTGTACACGACCGCAAAACTATCCCACGAGGATAATTATTGGGTTTATACTAATGAACAAAAAAAGCACACCTTGAGCAATGAATTAATAAATCGAATAAAAACTCTAGAAAAAAAAACAGGATCCCTTGTTCTAGATGTGCTCGAGAAAAGAATAAGATTATGCAATGATGAAAATGAAAAGGAATGCTTGCCTAAAATGTACGATCCTTTTTTGAACGGACCATATCGCGGAAAAATCACAAAATTAGATTCACGTTCAATCAGGGATGATTTAATAACTTCTACAGATGCAGAGGATTCCATAGAAATAGTCTGGATAAATAAAATTCACGGTCTACTTCCTAATGATTCCCCCCAAAAAGAATTTGAATATCAAAAGAATCTCTTTGATGGAGAATTTTTATCGACAAATAGTGGTCATTCCTTAACCTCAATCGGCGAAGTCCCCTTGGAATACCCCCCCAGTCTGAATTTGAAAAAATTGTCTTTATTGGCAGAAGAAAAAAGAATTGATTCAGAAAAGCAAGCAAAATGTTTGCAATTGATATTCGATGTAGTTACAACTGATTACAATGATCCAACAATTAGAAAGAAAAATAATCAATTGATTTTTCCTGGAATAGAAGAAATCAGAAAAGAGGTTCCTCGATGGTCATACAAATTGACAGATGATTTGGAAGAACAAGAGGAAGAAAATGAAGAAGAATCAATGGAAGATCATGAAATTCGTTCAAGAAAAGCCAAACGTGTTGTAATTTATACTGATAAAGAGGAAACTACCAACGCTATTAGTAATACTAGTGATAGTGATCAAGCGGAAGAGGTGTCTTTGATACGTTACTCACAACAATCGGATTTTCGTCGGGATCTAATCAAAGGATCCATGCGTGCTCAAAGACGTAAAACAGTTATTTGGGAAATGTTTCAAGCAAATGTGCATTCGCCACTTTTTTTGGATCAAATAGACAAAACATTCTTTTTATCTTTTGATATCTCCGAAATGATGAATCTCGTTTTTAGGGGTTGGGTGGGTAGAGACTCGGAATTTGAAATTTCCGATTCTGAGGAGGAAGAGACAAAAGAAAGAGAGAAAAACAAGGAAAAGAAAGAGGAAAATGAACGTATAACAATATCAGAAACTTGGGATAGCATTATATTTGCTCAAGCAATAAGGGGTTCGATGTTAGTAACCCAATCGATTCTTAGAAAATACATTGTATTGCCTTCATTGATAATAGCTAAAAATGTTGGCCGTATGTTATTATTCCAATTCCCTGAGTGGTACGAGGATTTGAAAGATTGGAATAGAGAAATGCATGTTAAATGCACTTATAATGGTGTTCAATTATCAGAAACAGAATTTCCAAAAGATTGGTTAACGGATGGTATTCAGATAAAAATTCTATTTCCTTTCCGTCTAAAACCTTGGCGAAAATCTAAAGTACGATCCCATCATAGAGATACAATGAAAAAAAAAGGAAAAAAAGACAATTTTTGTTTTTTAACAGTCTGGGGAAGAGAAGCGGAACTCCCCTTCGGTTCTCCTCGAAAACAACCTTCTTTTTTTCAACCTATTTGGAAAGAGCTAAAAAAAAAAATTCTAAAACTGGAAAAAACATTTTCTCTTTCTCGAGTTCTAAGAGTTTCTAAAAAAACGAGAAAAGGGTTTTTAAATATTTCAAAAGAAAAAACAAGATGGGTTAACAAAATAGTTCTAGTTATAAAACGAATAATGAAAGAACTTGAAAAAATAATAAACCCAATTTTCTTATTTGGATTCGGGAAAGTCAAAGTATATGAATCGAACGAAAATAGAAAAGATTCTATAATCAGTAATAAGACTACCGACGAATCAAACATTCGAATTCGATCCACGAATTGGACAAAACATTCACTTATAGAGAAAAAAATAAAAGATCTTGCTGATAGGACAACCACAATCAGAAATCAAATAGAACAAATCACAAAAGACAAGAAAAAAATAGTTGTAACTCCGGGTATAAGTATTAGCCCTAATAAGACAAATTGTGCTGATAAAAATTCAGAATTGCAAAAACATATTTGGCAAATATTCAAAAGAAAAAGTACCCGATTAATACGCAAATTCTACTACTTTATCAAATATTTCATTGAAAGAATATACAGCGATATCCTTCTATGTACCATTAACAGTCTTAGGACCAATGCACAGCTTTTCCTTGAATCAACAAAAAAAATGATCAATAAATTCTTTTACCACGATGAAACAAATAAAGAAGGGATTGATCAAACAAATCAAAATACAATTCACTTTATTTCGACGATGCAAAAGGCGCTTTCTAATATTAGTAATAAGAATTCCACTATTTATTGTGACTTATCCTCTTTGTCACAAGCATATGTATTTTACACATTGTCACAAGTTCAAGTTAATAACAAGTATTACTTGAGATCTGTATTTCAATATCACGGGACCCATCTTTTTCTTAAAGATATAATCAAGGATTATTATGGGACACGAGGACTATTTGATTACAAACCAAAGCATAAGAAAGTTGATAAGTCTGGAATGAATGAATGGAAAAACTGGTTAAAGAGTCATTATCAATACAATTTATCTCAAACTCAATGGTCTCGATTAGTACCACAAAAATGGAGAAATAGAGTCAATCAACGTTGTACAATTCAAAAAAAAGACTCAATAATATTGGATTCATATAAAAAAATGCATTACGTGAAACAAAATTATTACGGAATAGACTCATGGACAGGACAAAAAGAAAAATTAAAAAAAAACTACAAATATGATCTTCTAGCACATAAATATATGAATTATGAGGATGGAGGGGACTCATATATTTATGCATCGCCATTACAAGTAAACAGAGACCCAAAAATTCCATATAATTTCAATACACAGAAAACACAGAAACCCGAATCATTTTATGCACTAGTAGGTATAGATATTAGTGATTATCTAGGAGAAGAATCTAGTCTATATGGAGAAAAAAATTTGGATAGAAAATATTTTGATTGTAGAATTCTCCGGTTTTGTTTTAGAAAAAATATGGATATTGATACCTGGACTAATATGCATATTGGTACCAAGATTAATCAAAATACTAAAGCGGGAACTCATTATTATCCAAAAATGGATAATAAAGATATTTATCCTCTCACGATTCATCAAAAAAAAAAATCATCCAATAAAACAAAAAAACTTTTTGATTGGATGGGAATGAATAAAGAAAGGCTATATCGTCCCATATCAAATCTGGAATCTTGGTTCTTCCCAGAATTTGGACTACTTTATGATGCATATAAGCTTAAACCATGGATTATACCAATCCAATTTCTTCTTTTAAACATTCATAGAAATACCAAATTTCGTCCAAATAAGAACATCAACGGAAATGATCTTAATCTACGATCTAATAAAAAAGAATATCTTGAATTAGAGAATCAGAACCAACAAGAAAAAAAACAAAAGCTAAGCCAAATAGATCTTGGATCAGATACACAACAAGATATACAAAAACAAAAGCAAAAAGAAGATGTTGAAAAAAATTACACAGAATCAACCATTAAAAAACGTAGAAAGAAAAAACAATTAAAGAGCAAGAAGGAAGCAGAACTAGATTTTTTCCTGAAAAAATATTTCCTTTTTCAATTAAGATGGGATGATTCTTTGAATCAAAGAATGATCAACAATATCAAGGTATATTGTCTACTACTTAGACTGATAAATCTAAAGGAAATTGCTATATCCTCAATTCAAAGAGGAGAGATGCGTCTAGATGTAATGTTGATTCAAAAGGATCTATCTCTTACAGAATTGATAAAAAAGGGAATATTTATTATTGAACCGGTTCGTCTCTCTATAAAATGGGATGAAGAATTTCTTATATATCAAACCATAGGGATTTCATTGGTCAATAAGAGTAAACAACAATCTGAAACTGATAGAAGATATATAAAAAAATATCTTGATGAGAATCCTTTTGAGAAATCCATTTCACGACATAGCACTAGGCTTGTGAGTGAAGATAAAAATTATTATGATTTATTTGTTCCTGAAAATATTCTATCTACTAGACGTCGTAGAGAGTTGAGAATTCTAATTTGTTTCAATTCCTGGAAGGGGAATGTTGTAGACGTAGATAAAAATCGAATATTTTTCAATGAAAACGACATAAGGAACTGTGGACAGTTTTTGAAAAAGGACAAGCATTTTAATACAGATCCAAATAAAAACAAATTAATGAAATTAAAATTGTTTCTTTGGCCCAATTATCGATTAGAAGATTTAGCTTGTATGAATCGGTATTGGTTTGATACCCATAATGGTAGTCGTTTCAGTATGTCAAGAATACAGATGTATCCACAATTCAGAATTTATTGATGGTATATTTTATATACTATATAAACATATAATATAGTGTAGTGTGTAGTGCGTGAGTGAGATATTCAATATACAAAGGCCGAAAGATATACACATATGTTATGTTACATTATGATACATGATACTGAATTTAATGGCTTATCAACTGAATCTAGAAATGAATCGGCGAAATCTTCTTAGGTACAATACAAAGAAATCATTCTCTTTGGTGAGTGCAGAAATGTATTATACCTTTCTATCCAAATCAAATTAATAAATAAAAAAATTCCATCAAATTTGATTTGGATAGAAAAAATCGTATATATAAGAGTAAGAGGAAACCTTTTTTGTATCTACCAGAAAATGACTGACATTATTTTTTCTGATCAGTAAAATAAAAAAAAAAAAAAAATGGAAAACTCTTTTTTTATGGTAAAAAATTCATTTATCTCAATTATTTCGCAAGAACAAGAAGAAAAAGAAGAAAACAAAGGGTCTGTCGAATTTCAAGTATTCAGTTTCACCAATAAGATACGAAGACTTACTTCCCATTTGGAGTTGCATAAAAAAGATTTTTCATCTCAGAGGGGTTTACGAATAATCCTGGGAAAACGTCAACGGCTGCTGGCGTATTTGTCAAAGAAAAATAGAGTACGTTATAAGAAATTAATTGGTCAGTTGGATATTCGGGAGCAAAAAACTCGTTAAGTTAATTCGAAGATGCGTGTGAATTTGTATTGTTTTGTTTATTATAGGAAGTGAAAAAATTTGAGTTTTGTATAGGAAGTTGGGTTGTGTTGTGTGAAAAGTTATGTATCAATGGGATGAATCAAGAAAAAGAGATAGGGATTCGGGGAAAAAAGATATGGATATGATTGGACCGACTAGAAGAAACGATCTTATGATAGTCAATATGGGTCCTCAGCACCCATCGATGCATGGTGTTCTTCGATTAATCGTGACTTTGGATGGTGAAGACGTTATTGACTGTGAACCTATACTAGGTTATTTACATAGAGGGATGGAAAAAATAGCAGAAAACCGAACAATTGTCCAATATTTGCCTTATGTCACACGGTGGGATTATCTAGCTACTATGTTCACAGAGGCAATAACTGTAAATGCTCCCGAACAATTAGGAAATATTCAAGTACCTCAAAGAGCAAGCTATATCAGAGTCATTATGCTAGAGCTAAGTCGTATAGCTTCTCACTTGTTATGGCTTGGCCCTTTTATGGCAGATATTGGTGCACAGACTCCCTTTTTCTATATTTTTAGAGAGAGAGAATTAATATATGATCTATTTGAAGCTGCGACAGGTATGCGAATGATGCATAATTATTTCCGTATTGGCGGAGTAGCGGCTGATTTACCTTATGGCTGGATAGATAAATGTTTAGATTTTTGCGATTATTTTTTAACAGGAATTGACGAATATGAAAAACTTATTACCCGAAACCCCATTTTTTTGGAACGAGTTGAAGGTGTAGGTATTATTAGTGGAGAAGAGGCAATAAATTGGGGTTTGTCAGGACCCATGTTACGAGCTTCCGGAATCTCATGGGATCTGCGTAAAGTTGATCAATATGAATGTTATAATGAATTTGATTGGGAAGTCCAATGGCAAAAAGAAGGAGATTCTCTAGCTCGTTATTTAGTACGAATGAGGGAAATGCGGGAATCGATCAAAATAATTCAACAAGCTTTAGAAGGCATTCCAGGTGGGCCTTATGAAAATTTAGAGGTCCGCCGTTTTGCTAGAACAAAAGATTCTGAATGGAATGATTTTGAATATAGATTCATTAGTAAAAAACCTTCGCCCAATTTTGAATTGTCAAAACAAGAACTCTATGTACGAGTAGAAGCTCCAAAAGGCGAATTGGGCGTTTTTCTGATAGGAGATCAGAACGTTTTCCCTTGGAGATGGAAAATTCGTCCTCCAGGTTTTATCAATTTACAAATTTTGCCTCAGCTAGTTAAAAGGATGAAATTGGCTGATATCATGACGATATTAGGTAGTATAGATATTATTATGGGAGAAGTTGATCGTTGAAATGATAATTGACATAAGAGAAGTGCAAACTATCAATTCTTTTTCTGTATCGGAATTTTTTAAAGAAATTTATGAACTTATATGGCTCTTTGTCCCTATTTTTGTTCTGATAGTAGGGATTGTAATAGGTGTCCTAGTAATTGTATGGCTAGAAAGAGAAATATCGGCGGCGATACAACAGCGTATTGGACCGGAATATGCGGGACCATTAGGAATTCTGCAAGCTTTAGCGGACGGAACGAAACTGCTTTTTAAAGAGGATGTTCTTCCGTCTCGGGGGGATAGACGTTTATTCAGTGCCGGGCCAGCAATTGCAGTTGTATCCATTTTATTAAGTTATTTAGTAATCCCCTTTGGGTCTCACCTAATTCTAGCCGATCTCAGTATCGGTGTTTTTTTATGGATTGCCATTTCGAGTATTGCTCCTATTGCGCTTCTTATGTCGGGATATGGATCAAATAATAAATATTCTTTTTTAGGTGGTCTACGAGCTGCTGCTCAATCTATTAGTTATGAAATACCATTAACTCTATGTGTCTTATCAATATCTCTACGTGTGATTCGTAAAATATTACCTTTTTATTGATTGAAAGGATTAGGTAAATTCTTCTTTTTCTTCCGAATTTAGATCAAATTTACTGAGTTAAACTATATAGTCATATGAGTCAAATAAAACAGCTTATGAATTCGCAGTAATAAAATAATCTCATTCCCTATGTACAAGAGGAAAATACAAAAGCTAATAGAGTTTATCCCAAGATTGAGAGTCGTTTGCATTTCTTGTCTTGAAGCGGATACGTAAGATCTACCGTATATCCTTGAAACATTACCATATGGGAGATCCAGAAAAAATGAGTGGACAGGTAGAAACACCAAGATACACAAAAGATTAGTAATAGAGATTATGTAAGATCTCAAAGCAAAAGAGGTGTTTATACATAAAATGAATCAAAAAGGACTTTAAATTGGTAGAAATTAAAAAGTAGTACTTCCTTAAGATTCCGATCTAGAGTATGCTCCTATTCACTGATTAAAGAAATGACTATAAAGAACGAATTAATTCTCTTTTTTTTTATAGCACCTCCTCTTTTTAGAAACCAGAACAGGAACAAAAGAAAGAAAATAGAATAGCTTTTTGTATCTAATTCTTTATTTTTTGTATGTAATAAAAAAAGCTAGGTGGAACTGTCCAGTGACAAAAAAATCAATACAATAAAAAGGTATTTTATTAAATTTAAATAAAAAATTATTACTGAAAACATAAATTTTTAAATTTTAAGAGAATGAGATGAATTCCGAAGGGCTTGTTCGAGCAAATAGAATTCCCGCGGTCTAATTTTGGGCTATACAATTAAGCTTTATTATAGATATTACCCAATAGATAATAAAAGTTAATACCGCAAGAAATTTTATGACCGGAGAGGAGCCGTATGAAATGAAAGTTTCATGTACGGTTCTGGAATAGCGACGAAAATAGTGATGTTATCGTCGACTATAATTATCTAACAGTTTAAGTACAGTTGATATAGTTGAAGCACAGTCCAAATACGGTTTTTGGGGATGGAATTTGTGGCGTCAACCAATCGGGTTTATAGTTTTTTTAATTTCTTCTCTGGCAGAATGTGAGAGATTACCATTTGATTTACCAGAAGCCGAAGAAGAATTAGTAGCGGGTTATCAAACCGAATATTCAGGTATAAAATATGGTTTGTTTTATGTTGCTTCTTACCTAAATTTATTAGTTTCTGCATTATTTGTAACAATTCTTTACTTAGGTGGCTGGAATTTCTCCCTTCCATCCATGGTTATTCCTGACTTTTTTCTAATGAATAAAATTTTTGGACTGACAATTGGTATTTTTATCACATTAGCTAAAGCCTTTTTGTTCCTCTTTATTTCTATCGCAACAAGATGGACTTTACCGAGGCTCAGAATGGACCAATTATTAAATCTTGGATGGAAATTTCTTTTACCAATTTCTCTAGGGAATCTATTATTGACAACTTCGTACCAACTTGTTTCACTCTAAATTAACTAAATACGACACTAAGTTAACCCTTTTTTAGGTTACTAACCTTTATAAAAAAAGACAAGAGAAAAAAATATTCACTTTTTATTTCATGGATATTTACGCTATGTTTCCTATGGTGACTGGATTCATGAATTATGGCCAACAAACAGTACGAGCTGCAAGGTATATCGGTCAAGGTTTTATGATTACCTTATCTCATGCAAATCGTTTACCCGTAACTATTCAATATCCTTATGAAAAATCAATCACCTCAGAACGTTTCCGGGGTCGAATACATTTTGAATTCGATAAATGTATCGCTTGTGAAGTATGTGTTCGTGTATGTCCTATAAATCTACCTGTTGTAGATTGGAGATTGGAAACAAATATTAAAAAGAAACAATTGCTTAATTATAGTATTGATTTTGGAGTATGTATATTTTGTGGGAATTGTGTTGAGTATTGTCCAACAAACTGTTTATCGATGACGGAGGAATATGAACTTTCTGCTTATGATCGCCACGAATTGAATTATAATCAAATTGCATTGGGTCGTTTACCAATATCCATAATGGGAGATTACTCCATTCAACCAATTATGAATTCAACGCCAATCAACCAAATAGACAAGGACAAACCTCTTGATTGAGCGACGATTAAAATACAAATGAGTAAGATCTTGTTTTGCTATTTTCTAGTTGAGATATTTGAGATAGATTTGAGTTTATATATATTCTAAATTTCATAGAGAGATATTTCCTGTATAAAGAAAAAAAAAAGGCACTAAAAAACAATTGAATAAAAAAAAATGTCAATTAAAAACAAACATACGCCCATTATTCTATTCTAATAGACAAAAAAAGAATTTCCTATATACACTAAAACAAGCCACAATTAATACTGGATTAATATTTAATCCCAGGGTAACATATACAGAAAAAAAAGAAGAACTTTTTTCCTGGATTATTCGAAAAGGTTAGAAAGATTTTCAACTTATATATCTATTTTATACATTATACATAATGGATTTAACTGGACCAATACATGATATTCTTGTAGTATTTCTCGGAGTAGTTCTTATATTAGGGGGCCTAGGAGTAGTTTTATTTACAAATACAATTTATTCTGCTTTTTCTTTGGGATTGGTTCTTATTTGTGTATCTTTATTCTATATTTTATTGAATTCTTATTTTGTCGCTGCTGCACAGCTCCTTATTTATGTGGGGGCTATAAATGTCTTAATCTTATTTGCTGTAATGTTTATGAAAGGGTCAGACTATTCCAATGATTTACGTCTTTGGACTGTGGGAGATGGGGTTACTGCCCTGGTTTGTACCAGTATTCTTGTTTTACTAATTATTACTATCTCAGATACATCATGGTACGGGATTATTTGGACTACAAAATCAAACCACATTATTGAACAGGACCTTATAAGTAATGTTCAACAGATTGGAATTCATTTATCAACAGATTTTTTTCTTCCATTTGAACTAATTTCTATAATTCTTTTAGTTGCCTTAATAGGTGCAATTACTATGGCTCGTCAAAATTAATAATATTAGATATTAGTCTTCTTTTATGCTCAATTTGATTTGAATAGTTTTTTTTTGATGATGAAATCTCTCATAGCCTAGTTAGAAATAGGAGACTTCAATAACTACTATTTAATTTGATATACCCACGTTTGGAATCTTAATACAATAGATAATAACCTACTTAATAGTATTAATAGAGCTAGTTATTATCATGTATTATATTATTGAAAAACATTTTGAATGGTATAATGAAGATTTTTTGTTTGTCTCAATTGGGTTATTTACAATTCATATAAGTGATAGTTATCTAATAACTCTTGTCTAGAAATAACGCCAAATACTTGTTTTGATTGTATTTTTTTTTATTGCAAATACTTGATTTTTTTCGTAGATTTTATCCTGAAATGAAATTGTTACTCGATGGCATTTTTCATTCTATAAAAAATTTTAACCAGTTGAATTCTTTGTTGAAATCAATTGAGATTCAGAAGGAGTTAGTCAATGATGGTTGAGCATGTACTTTTTTTGAGTGCATATTTGTTTTCTCTTGGTATTTATGGATTGATAACAAGTCGAAGCATGGTTAGAGCACTTATGTGTCTTGAGCTGATACTAAATTCCGTTAATATTAATCTTGTGACATTTTCGGATTTATTTGATAGTCGACAATTAAAAGGAGATATTTTTTCTATTTTTGTTATAGCTATTGCAGCGGCTGAAGCAGCTATTGGTCTAGCTATTGTCGCATCCATTTATCGTAACAGAAAATCAACACGTATTAATCAATCCAATTTGTTGAATAAATAGTCTTATCCTGTAATAGTATACTATTACACCTAAAGTGTCATCAATAATTTCTAGATCCACACTAATTATCTCTATTGATTATTTATCCAAAATGTATACACCTATTACTTTAATATAGCCTTTTTTGACTCATTAAAGAAATATATCCTCAATCAATAAACAGGAAAAGAACTATTAAGTCTAAATAATAATTCAATTTAATAGATATTTCAATTTAATATATCTATATTATATACTATTTGGCGAAATGACTAAAAGTAGAACATAGAAATAAATATATTTTAACTATAGTTCTAATATTATGTATAATTCATGTATAATCATACGTGGGTAATGGTGACTAATACTAAAAGTCTACTAGATGTAAGATAAAAAATAACACTGGATAATATTGTAAATAGACAAAATAGGGTAAACTGAACAATAAAATAAAAAAAAAAGTATAATACAAGGAAATGAAACATTAAATCAATAAAATAGTAATAGTCAATGAATACTATATAGTGATACAATTAATTAGGCCTAAGTGATACGATTAATTAGGCCTAACAAATCTCACTAAGACTTATTCTAAATTCCTATTTGTATTTTTATTTTTTTTTTAGTTAGTATTAGGATTTAAGATGTATGATTTGGATTATTATGTTTGCTGAAAAATAAATCAAAGTCTCTTGGCCCTTTTCTTATGAACAGATCCAGAAGTATATGGATTTAAAAAAAATTCTGGTAAACCACTGATTCGTCTGGTGTCTACAATGTATTTATTTACTGTTGATTTTTCGAGAACCAGACCGAAAATTTTGATGTTCAAAATGGGAGCTTATAGATCCAATGTCACATTCAGTCAAAATTTATGATACGTGTATAGGATGTACTCAATGTGTCCGTGCCTGCCCTACAGATGTTTTGGAAATGATACCTTGGGATGGATGTAAATCTAAGCAAATTGCCTCCGCTCCAAGAACCGAAGACTGTGTAGGTTGTAAGAGATGTGAATCCGCTTGTCCAACAGATTTTTTGAGTGTCCGTGTTTATTTAGGAAGTGAGACAACTCGCAGTATGGGACTAGCTTACTAATACGTTAGAAAAAAATCCACTTGAATCATTTGATTCCTCTTTACTTACTGACAAAAAACCCGTACTCACTAATTGGATTTTATTGAGTACGGGTTTTTCTGTTCTGGTCAAAGCGTATCTTGTCTTTACCACGAGTTATTTTCCTTGGTTAACACTCATTGTTGTTTTTCCTATATTTGCGGGCTGTTTCATTTTTCTTCTACCGCATCGAGGAAATAAGGTAGTTCGTTGGTATACTATGTGTATATGCTTAGTAGAACTCCTTATAATGACCTATGTATTCTGTTATCATTTTCAATTGGACGATCCGTTAATTCAAATTGAAGATGATTTTAAATGGATAAATATTTTTGATTTTCATTGGAGACTCGGAATTGATGGACTTTCAATAGGACCTATTTTACTTACAGGATTTATAACGACTTTAGCTACTTTAGCGGCTTGGCCAGTCACGCGAGATTCCAGATTGTTTCATTTCCTGATGTTAGCAATGTATAGCGGTCAAATAGGATTATTTTCTTCCCGAGACCTTTTACTTTTTTTTATGATGTGGGAGTTAGAATTAATCCCAGTTTATTTACTTTTATGCCTGTGGGGAGGTAAAAAACGGCTGTATTCAGCTACAAAGTTTATTTTATACACTGCAGGAGGTTCTATTTTTCTTTTAATAGGAGTTCTAGGCATGGGTTTATACGGCTCCAATGAACCCACTTTAAATTTTGAAACATTAGCTAATCAATCGTATCCCCTAGCATTAGAAATACTATTATATTTTGGGTTCTTTATTGCTTTTGCTGTGAAATTACCAATAATACCCCTACATACATGGTTACCTGATACACACGGGGAAGCACATTACAGTACATGTATGCTTCTAGCCGGAATCTTGTTAAAAATGGGAGCATATGGCTTGATTCGTATTAATATGGAATTTTTATCCCATGCTCATTCTCTATTTTCACCATGGTTGGTAATTGTGGGAACTATACAAATTATTTATGCCGCTTTAACCTCTTTCGGTCAACGAAATTTAAAAAAGAGAATAGCGTACTCTTCTGTATCTCACATGGGTTTCATAATTATCGGTATTGGTTCGTTAACCAACACAGGTCTTAACGGAGCTATTTTACAATTACTTTCCCATGGCTTTATTGGTGCTGCCCTTTTTTTCTTGGCGGGAACAAGTTGTGACAGAATACGACTTGTTTATCTTGACGAAATGGGAGGAATTTCTATGCCAATGCCAAAAATTTTTACTATGTTTAGTAGTTTCTCAATGGCTTCTCTTGCATTGCCCGGAATGAGTGGTTTTGTTGCGGAATCAATAGTCTTTTTGGGAATAATTAGTAGTCAAAAATATCTTTTAATGACAAAAATACTCATTACCTTTGTTATGGCAATTGGAATCATATTAACTCCTATTTATTTATTATCTATGTTACGACAGATGTTCTATGGATACAAATTATTCAATCTTTCAAACTCGGTTTTGGTTGACTCTGGACCACGAGAACTATTTGTTTCAATCTGTGTTTTTCTACCTGTAATAGCGATTGGTCTATATCCGGATTTAGTTATTTCTTTATCTGTTGATAAGGTGCAAGAAATTCTATCTAAATATTACTATAGATAATCTTCAGGACTAAAAAAAAGGACAAAGTTAGTCTCATAAGTCAATTATAATTGATTGTAATTGCATTATTTTTTTACATTACACTTTTTTTTGAGAACCTTTTTGAGTAAAAAAAGGTTCTCAAAAAAAAATGCCAAAAAATTCCGTTATTTGTTTGTGTTTGTGGACGTAGTTTTTTTATGTATTTCCAATAGTGAATTCAATGTTAACTTAACTTAATAGGAATGAACCATAACTATGTAGTCCTATTCCTAATAGATTCACTCCAAAATAGCATATCCAAATTATAAAAAATCCTACCGAAGCAACAATTGCGGAATTCGGACCTTGCCAATTTTTTGTTGTTCGAGTGTGTGAATAAATCGCGTATATTGTCCAAGTAATAAATGCCCAAGTTTCTTTAGGGTCCCAATTCCAATAGGATCCCCATGCTTCATTAGCCCATACAGCTCCAGATAGAATACCTATAGTTAAAAAAGTAAATCCGATACTAATAAGACGAGAACTCCAATAATCCAATCTTTCTAGCAATTGATATTTGTAATAATTTTTAAAAGAAGAAAAAGAGGTCGTTTTATTTATATTTTCAGTGAAATTCAAACAGTCCATTTGATCAACGACTGATGACCCAAGTAATAAATTCTGGTTTTCAAGAACAATTTTTAGATTTTTTCGAAATGTGATTACTAGAAAAGCAATTGAAAATAAAGATCCAACTAAAAGAGCTGCATAACTCAACAACATCATACTTACATGCATCATTAACCAATGTGAGCGCAGAGCAGGTACTAATATGGCTGATTGATGCATTTCTGTTGAAAGGCCTGAAGTGGCAAAAGCTTGAGTAAAAATAGCGCTGGGTGTGGTTATTGCACTTAAAAATGTTGCATTTTGATGATTCCATATTTTCGGAATCATATGAATTATAGCGAAACTCCACGAAAGGAACATTAACGATTCATATAAATTACTTAATGGAAAATGTCCTGAATAAATCCAACGAATTATTAATAATCCCGTTATCGACAAAAAGGTAGCTATCATACCCTTTTCCAATGAATCCGATAATCCAGGAATTTCATGAACGAAAAAGGTCATTAACTGAATGATAATTACAACAGAAATGATAGAAAAGGAGATATGAGTTAATATATGCTCTAAAGTTACAAATATCATAAAAAATAGCGTCCAATTACATTACAGAATAAAAATGGCGAATTGATTTACATTACAGAATAAAAATGAGGAATTCATATTAAATAAATTATAGATCTTATAATTTAGTAAGTTCGCATGAGATGCCGCCACTCGGACTCGAACCGAGATGCTCTAGCACTGCTTCCTAAGAGCAGCGTGTCTACCGATTTCACCATGGCGGCTTACTTGAGATAATAATAGCTTATGTATCTCGAATCGTCGAGATTCAAGGATGTAATCTTGTTTAAATCAACATTAATTCCACTTAGAGTTTTGTAAATAGTTAAATAGTGTGTACTAATTTCTAATAAGAGTATTTTGGTTTGGCTTAAACTAGACTTATAAACGGAGTTCCAATCTCTATTGGGAGTTTACTTTTGACTTACAGACAATTAATAGTTTAACTTTTTGGTTCGTTTTTTCTAAAAATTGACTTAGGTTAAATAAAAATCACACGATTGACATTCTAAAGAATAAATGAAACTTATTTATTATATTATCGCATCGCATTTTTAATTAAACGAGAATTTTTCTATTTTTTCTTTTATTTAAAACAAATCAAATAAAAGAAAAAATAGAAAAAAGAATGTTTAGAACCACGACACTCTATTTATAGAATAAATATAACAGAGTCTTTTCTTAGGCTATATCATAACAGTTTGTTCGTCCATATTGAAGAATTTTAAACAAAACGAAATTGAATTAAAGTGAAACGGAGTTAAGTCTTATTCGAAAATAAAAGAAGTCGCAATTATTTCACCCATAAAAATTAAAATTAGTCTAAAGCTTTATTACTAGTTTGTCGCACAAAAAAACTTTTTGACTGTCCTGTGGAGATCGATTTAGCTAAAGAAAAAGCTTTTAGCGCAGCGAAATAGGCTTTTTTCTTCCAAATACTTTTACGAATACGTTTTTTTGAAATAGACGTGCGTTTTTTTGGGACTGCCATTAAACAAAAAGTAAGTTTTTTTTATTATTGGATGGATGTGAAAGACATTTTTTTTTTTCAAAAAGGAGATATATTAAATTATCTCTAATTTACTGAATTTATTGCCTAGGTATAGGTAAAAACTTCATAGGATATAAATGAATTTTACATACAGAAAATCCCATTTTCTAGGTATTTTTTGGACATTACAGAATCTAAATTTTGAACTTAATATTGATTAGAAGTTTTATTATCTGATTTTGTTGTTTTTTTTTTATGTTTTTCGTATCTTTATTACATACAATTAAAATACTAGCCAACTAAAATACTAGCTTCTTAATTAAGAAAGACCAAAGAGTTTAAAACGAATATTTTATTTTGTTTTACTACTCTACTTTATTTATACCATAAGACTAAATTAGTAATAGTCTTTGACTCTCGACTCATTATTATTAAATAATCAAAAATGTCATATTATCTATTAGTTGATCAACTTGAGAGTGACTATACATTTTTAACATAATTGGGTTGTTAAACAAGAGAGTCTTATATAGAGAAGTCTAAGTACTAGCGTTTTTTTGTTATCTTATTGCAATTATAGCTCAAATAATGAACTTGTTAGTTCTAATATTCTGTTTATCATTAAAACAAATTTATAATGGAATTTGAATTCAATGAATGAGTGCCACATTAATTAATGTAAAATTACATAATTACTTTAAACTTTTTAACTATAATAATAAAGTTCCTTTTTACAAAAAAAGGGGGGATACTGATATGAACGGCGTGATCCGCTGTAGAACTTAAAAGACTAATCAAGTAATCATTTTAATCTAGTTATTTAGTGATATCATTGAGTTAAGGGAATTGTTTTTGAATTATTCCAAATAATAGATAGGAGAAGTCAGATTAATTCAGAATTGACTTTTTTGAGTTTTTCAAAATCTATTTTTGTACTGATTTTTTTCTTTTATTCTTATTCCTTTCGAAAGAGATAAGAGTTGGTCAATTGGAAATTTTTAAATTAATAAAAAACTGTTAAATTTGCTTTCTTATGGAATATACATATCAATATAGCTGGATAATACCTCTACTCCCACTACCTATTACTATGCTAATAGGAGTTGGACTTCTACTTTTTCCAAGAGCAACAAAAAACAGTCGTCGTATCTGGGCTTTTCCGAGTATTTTACTGCTAAGTATAGGTCTTATTTTTTCGGCCAATTTGGCTTTTCAACAAATAACTGGAAGTTATTTTTATCAATATCTATGGTCTTGGACAATCCATAATGATTTTTCCTTAGAGTTCGGCTACTTTATTGATCCACTTACTTCCATTATGTTAATTTTAATCACTACTGTTGGAATTATGGTTCTTATCTATAGTGACAATTATATGTCTCATGATCAAGGATATTTAAGATTTTTTGCTTATCTTAGTTTTTTTAATGCTTCAATGTTGGGCTTAGTTACTAGTTCTAATTTGATACAAATTTATATTTTTTGGGAATTGGTAGGAATGTGTTCCTATTTATTAATCGGTTTTTGGTTCACCCGACCAAGTGCAGCAAATGCTTGCCAAAAAGCTTTTATAACCAATCGTGTAGGAGATTTTGGTTTGTTATTAGGAATTTTAGGTTTTTATTGGATAACAGGAAGTTTCGAATTTCGTGATTTGTTTGAAACTTTTAATAAGTTGAATAATCCGGAAAATTCTTTATTTCCAACTCTGTGTGCCTTTCTATTATTCCTTGGGGCAATTGCTAAATCCGCACAATTCCCCCTTCATGTATGGTTACCCGATGCCATGGAGGGTCCTACTCCCATTTCCGCTCTGATACATGCAGCTACTATGGTAGCTGCAGGAATTTTTCTTGTGGCTAGACTTCTTCCGCTTTTTATAGGCATACCTTATATAATGACTATTATTTCAGTAATAGGGGTAATAACATTGCTATTAGGGGCAACTTTGGCTCTTGCTCAAAGAGATATTAAAAAAAGCTTAGCCTATTCGACAATGTCTCAATTGGGTTATATTATGCTAGCCCTAGGACTAGGCTCTTATAGAGCTGCTTTATTTCATTTGATCACTCATGCGTATTCTAAAGCATTATTGTTTTTGGGCTCTGGATCTATAATTCATTCAATGGAACCTCTTGTTGGATATTCACCGGAAAAAAGTCAGAATATGGCCCTTATGGGTGGTTTAACAAGATATATTCCAATTACAAGAACTACATTTTTATTAGGTACACTGTCTCTTTGTGGTGTTCCACCTCTGGCTTGTTTTTGGTCGAAAGATGAAATTCTTAGTGAAAGTTGGCTATATTCGCCCAATTTCGCCGTAATAGCTTATTTTACAGCAGGACTCACTGCATTTTATATGTTTCGGGTCTACTTACTTACCTTTGAGGGTAATTTACATGTTAATTTTCAAAATTACAGTGGAACTCAAAATACTTCCTCCTATTCGATATCCGTATGGGGAAAAGAACAACCTAAATCCGTAAATGTCCTTTTCTCCAAAATTAAGACTAATACTGAAAAGAAAAACATTTTGTTTTTTCCTAAAAATACAGATGAGAATATAATAAATCAAAAGGGATACTTTACTACTGCTTTTTTGAAAAAAAGTAGTTCTATGTATCCTCAGGAACCCGATAATACTATGTTATTTCCTTTGCTTGTATTGGTAGTATTTACTTTGTTTATTGGAGGAATCGGAATTCCGTTCGGTCAACCCGAAATAGACTTGAATTTTTTATCCAAATGGCTGGCCCCATCACAAAATCTTCTACACCCAAACTCAGAAGAGTCCGTAGATTTGTATCAATTTTTGACAAATGCAAGTTTTTCAGTAAGTATAGCCCTTGTAGGAATATCTTTAGCCTCCCTTTTTTATGGATCGCCCTACTCAGCTTTACAAAATTTACAAGTAATAAATTCATTTGTGAAAATAACGACGAAAACAAAACGAGTTTCTTTGGACAAAGTTGCCACTGTTGTATACAATTGGTCCTATAATCGGGGTTATATCGATTTATTCTATACAAAGATAGTAATTCAGAGTATCAGAAAATTCGCGAAATTCACTTATTTTTGGGATAGATACATAATTGATGGAATTACAAACGGTGTTGGAGTTGTGAGTTTCTTTGGAGGTGAAGCTATTAAATATTTAATAGGAGGAGGCCGAATCTCCTTCTATCTCTTTTTCTATTTATTTTCTATATTAATTTTTATTTCTTTCATCTTTTAGCGTTTTTAATCTAATAACAGTTTTTATTTATAAATATAAAAACACAATTACACTAATAATAGAAAAAAAATATAGATAAATAATAGATAAACAAAAGATATGATCTTATCTAATCTAAACTTCCTATACAAAACTCAAATTTTTTCACTTCCTATAATAAACAAAAC